CTATTCGAACCCCCTTTACTTGTAGGAGTACATTTTGGATCTGTCGATTATGTTACGGTAGGAGTCCCACTCATGGCAACCTGGTCGAGTTGGGGGAAGCTGTAGGTATTATTGCGGGTCAATCTATTGGAGAACCGGGGACTCAACTAACATTAAGAACTTTTCATACTGGCGGAGTCTTCACAGGCGGTACTGCAGAACATGTACGAGCCCCCTCGAATGGAAAAATAAACTTCAATGAGGATTTAGTTCATCCCACACGTACGCGCCATGGGCATCCTGCCTTTATATGTTCTAGTGACTTGTATGTCACTATTCATAGTGAAGATATTCTGCATAATGTGACTATTCCACCCAAAAGTTTTCTTTTGGTTCAAAATAACCAATATGTAGAATCCGAACAAGTAATTGCTGAGATTCGCGCGGGAACATACACTTTGAATTTTAAAGAGAGAGTTCGAAAACATATTTATTCTGACTCAGAGGGAGAAATGCACTGGAGTACCGATGTGTACCATGCGCCTGAATTTAAATATAGTAATGTCCACCTTTTACCAAAAACAAGTCATTTATGGATATTATCGGGGGGTTCGTGTAGATCCAGTGGAGTCCCTTTTTCACCCCACAAGGATCAAGATCAAATCAATATTCGCGCTCTTTCTGTCGAACGAAGATCTATTTATAATCTCTCAGAGAATAATGATTCGATGAGATACAACTTAGTTAGTTCTTATTTTTCTGGTAAAAAAAAAGAAAATGAGATTCCTTATTATTCAGAACTTAATCGTACTGGCCATTGTAATCTCATATATCCTGCTATTTTCCACGAGAATTATGATTTTTTGGCAAAAAGGCGAAGAAATCGATTTCTCATTCCATTCCAATCGATTCAAGAACGAAAGAAAGAACTAATGCCCCATTCAGGTATCTCGATTGAACTACCCATACCCATAAATGGTATTTTCCGTAGAAATAGTATTTTGGCTTATTTTGATGATCCTCGATATAGAAGAAAGAGTTCGGGAATTACTAAATATGGGACTATAGGAGTGCATTCAATTGTTAAAAAAGAAGATTTGATTGAGTATCGAGCAATCAAAGAATTGAAGCCAAAATACCAAATGAAACTAGATCTATTTTTTTTCATTCCCGAAGAAGTTCATATTTTACCTGAATCTTCTTCAATAATGGTACGGAACAATAGTCTCATTGGACTAGATACACGAATTGCTTTAAATACAAGAAGCCGAGTGGGCGGATTAGTCCGAATGGAGAGAAAAAAAAAGAGAATTGAACTGAAAATCTTTTCGGGAGATATCCATTTTCCTGGAGAGACAGATAAGATATCCCGACACAGTGGTATCTTGATACCCACAGTAAAAGGAAAAACAAAATTTAAGGAATCAAAAAAAAAAAGGAAAAATTGGATCTATATACAATGGATCACATCTACTAAGAAAAAGTATTTTGTTTTAGTTCGACCCGTAGTGACATATGAAATATTGGATGGTATAAATTTACCAACACTCTTCCCTTCAGATCTGTTACAAGAAAGGGATAATATGCAACTTAGAGTTGTCACTTATATTGTTTACAGAAATGCCAAACCCATTCGAGGAATTTATGATACAAGTATTCAATTAGTTCGGACTTGTTTAATTTTGAATTGGGGCCAAGGCAAAAAAAGTGCTTCTATCGAAGAGGCCCGTACTTCCTTTGTTGAAGTAAGTACAAAGGGTCTGATTCGAGATTTCCAAAGAATCGACTTAACGAAATGTGGCATTTCGTATCTCAGAAAAAGGAATCATCCCGCGGGCTCAGGATTGATCTCTTATAATATGTCAGATCACACTAATATCAATCCCTTTTATTCCATTTATTCCAAGATCAAAATTCAACAATCACTTAGCCAAAATCAAGGAACAATTTGCACGTTTTTAAATAAAAATAAGGAATGCCTATCGTTGATAAGTTTATCATCATCTAATTGTTTCCGAATGGGTCCATTCAACGATGTAAAATATCACAATGTAAGAAAAGAATCCATTCCAAAAGATTCTATCATTCAAATTAGGAATTCGATCGGCCCTTTAGGAACAGTCCTTCCATTTGTGACTTTTTATTCATTTTACTATTTAAAAACTCATAATCAGATATTGATAACTAAATATTTGCAACTTGAAAATTTAAAACAGACTTTTCAAGTGCTTAAATATTATTTAATGGATGAAACTGGGATAATTTCGAATCTCGATCCATGCAGTAACATCATTTTAAATTCATTTAATTTGAATTGGTATTTTCTTCATCAGAATTATTCTCGTAATTATTGTGAAGAAAGATCCACAATAATTAGTCTTGGTCAGTTTATTTGTGAAAATGTATGTCTAGCCAAAAACGGACCACACCTAAAATCGGGTCAAGTTTTGGTTGTTCAAGTTGACTCTGTAGTAATAAGATCGGCTAAGCCTTATTTGGCCACTCCAGGAGCAACTGTTCATGGCCATTATGGAGAAATTCTTTACGAAGGAGATACATTAGTTACATTTATATATGAAAAATCGAGATCCGGTGATATAACGCAGGGTCTTCCAAAAGTGGAACAAGTCTTAGAAGTGCGTTCAATTGATTCAATATCGATGAACCTAGAAAAAAGAATTGAGGGTTGGAACGAACATATAAGAAAAATTCTTGGAATTCCTTGGGGATTCTTGATTGGTGCTGAGCTAACTATAGTGCAAAGTCGTATATCTTTGGTTAATAAGATACAAAGGGTTTATCGATCCCAAGGGGTACAAATCCATAATAGGCACATAGAGATTATTGTACGCCAAATAACATCAAAAGTGTTGGTTTCGGAGGATGGAATGTCTAATGTTTTTTTACCTGGAGAACTAATTGGATTGTTGCGAGTGAAACGAACAGGGCGCGCTTTAGAAGAATCGATTAGTTACCGCGCCATCCTATTGGGAATAACTCGCGCATCCTTGAATACTCAAAGTTTCATATCTGAAGCTAGTTTTCAAGAAACTGCTCGAGTTTTAGCAAAAGCGGCTCTTCGTGGTCGTATCGATTGGTTGAAAGGCCTAAAAGAGAACGTTGTTATAGGTGGGATGATCCCCCTTGGTACCGGATTCAAAGGATTAGTGCCCCCCTCAGGTCAACATAAGAGCATTCCTTTGAAAACCCCAAAGAATCATTTTTTCGAAGGGGAACTCAGAGATATTTTGTTCCACCACGGAGAATTATTTGATTCTTGCATTTCAAAGAATTGGCCCGATACACCTAAATAATCATTTCTATCATTTTAGGATTCCTAAAAAAAAGGAGATTCATCCTTTTTTTTTTTGAATTCAATTTACATTCCAAAAACTATGATCATTTGATGAGGTAATGGAAATCAAGATAATAACGAATAGAGAGTATCGGTTTGGATTCTGTATCGACACCACATGGCCAATCCCCGGTAGAAGAAAAGGTTCCATCGGAACAATTATTTAGTTCAAGGCAACCTCGTCTCTTTTTTTTTTTAAAAAAAAAAGAAAGAGGAAGTGTGGGGAGAAATGACAAAAAGATATTGGAACATAAATTTAGAAGAGATGATGGAAGCGGGAGTGCATTTTGGTCATGGTACTAGGAAATGGAATCCTAGGATGGCACCTTATATTTCTGCCAAGCGTAAGGGTATTCATATTACAAATCTTACTAAAACTGCTCGTTTTTTATCAGAAGCTTGTGATTTAGTTTTTGATGCAGCAAGCAAGGGAAAACAGTTTTTAATTGTTGGTACAAAAACTAAAGCAGCCGATTCAGTAGCACGGGCTGCAATAAGGGCTCGGTGTCATTATGTTAATAAAAAATGGCTGGGGGGTATGTTAACGAATTGGTCCACTACAGAAACGAGACTTCTTAAGTTCAGGGACTTGAGAACGGAACAAAAAACGGGGAAACTCAATCGTCTTCCGAAAAGAGACGCAGCTATGTTGAAGAGACAATTATCTCACTTGCAAACATATCTGGGCGGCATTAAATATATGACAGGGTTACCTGATATTGTAATTATCGTTGATCAGCAAGAAGAATATACGGCTCTTCGAGAATGTAGCACTTTGGGAATTCCAACAATTTGTTTAATCGATACAAATTGTAACCCGGATCTTGCGGATATTTCGATTCCAGCAAATGATGACGCTATAGCTTCAATCCGATTAATTCTTAACAAATTAGTATTCGCAATTTGTGAGGGTCGTTCTAGCTATATACGAAATTCGTAATTAATAATAAGATAAATAAATTCTTTTTTGAACTCCAGAGATTTATGGAATCGGTTACTACTCTTGAATCACATAAAAGAGATCAAAATTACTGGGGATATTATGTGATTAGTTAGTATCAAAAATGGAAAATTCAACCAAGCAAGTCGAAAAAGAGATAGTTGAATCAAAATAATTCCCTTCACTTTCAATTTCTGTCAGAGGGCAATATGAATGTTCTATCATGTTCCACCAACATACTAAAAGGGTTATACGATATATCAGGTGTGGAAGTAGGCCAACATTTTTATTGGCAAATAGGAGGGTTTCAAGTCCATGGCCAAGTCCTTATTACTTCTTGGGTTGTAATTGGGATCTTAGTGGGTTCAGCCAGTATAGCTGTTCGGAATCCGCAAACCATCCCGAATGACGGTCAGAATTTCTTCGAATATGTCCTTGAATTCATTCGAGACGTTAGCAAAACCCAGATTGGAGAAGAATATGGTCCATGGGTTCCTTTTATCGGAACTATGTTCCTATTTATTTTTGTTTCTAATTGGTCAGGAGCTCTTTTACCGTGGAAAATAATACAGTTACCTCATGGGGAGTTAGCTGCACCCACGAATGATATAAATACTACCGTTGCTTTAGCTTTACTCACGTCCGTAGCATATTTCTATGCAGGTCTTACAAAAAAAGGATTAGGTTATTTTAGTAAATACATTCAACCAACTCCAATCCTTTTACCCATTAACATCTTAGAAGATTTTACAAAACCTTTATCACTTAGTTTTCGACTTTTCGGAAATATCTTAGCCGATGAATTAGTAGTTGTTGTTCTTGTTTCTTTAGTACCTTCAGTAGTTCCTATACCTGTCATGTTCCTTGGATTATTTACAAGTGGTATTCAAGCTCTTATTTTTGCAACTTTAGCCGCGGCTTATATAGGCGAATCCATGGAGGGTCATCATTGACTTCACTTCAAAAAAAAAAAGAAGAGAAGAATTGAAAAACGTGATTGATAAAAATCAATTAGGTGGTTCAAACTGGGTATCTAAAACGGGTAGAATCTAGCTATTGGGTGTTTCAGTTTCAAAAACGATTCTAGAATTAGATCTAAGATCTAACGAGTTGGTTTACATTATGGAAGAAACACATGTATATGTGATATTAGATATTGACTAGTTAGATATCAGCAAAAAAATATAATATCTAATGCCCTACTACTATGAATTTAGATAGGGATTCAAATAGAAGTCTTTCCCTTTCGTCTGTGACTGTGAATTGAATGAATAAAAAGATGAAATCAAGAAAAAGAATGAAGAATTCAACTAATGAATGGTTGGGAACAAAGAAAAAAGAAATGGAAGAACAAACACAAAAGTCAGTCGTATGGATCCCAAGAATCCCGTCGATAGGAACTAAAAAAGAGATAGAGAAGTAGTTATTATGATTCAATAATATTATTCCGTCACTAAGTTTCATCCAAACATAGTAACTAAGAATTCCGAGTTGAAGTAATGGAATAATTAAGTCATAATTCATTGAATGATTGTATCATTAACCATTTTTTCTTGTGTGAGGAACTTATCATGAATCCACTGATTTCTGCCGCTTCCGTTATTGCTGCTGGGTTAGCTGTTGGGCTTGCTTCTATTGGACCTGGAGTTGGTCAAGGTACTGCTGCGGGCCAAGCTGTAGAAGGTATCGCAAGACAACCCGAGGCGGAGGGAAAAATACGAGGTACTTTATTGCTTAGTCTGGCTTTTATGGAAGCGTTAACAATTTATGGATTGGTTGTCGCCTTAGCTCTTTTATTTGCGAATCCCTTTGTGTAATCCTATAAATATAGGAAATACGTATTTTCTGTCTTATTTTAGGGTTGGTGCTTGGACTTGTTCCTTGCTTTTTCGAATTATATCAATATTACAATTTCCAATGGTCGGACGCTAATCCCTGGGAAGGACTGAGGATGAGGAATTAGCATACCAATTCGCTTTCTTCCTTCCCGTTTTAGTAATTGAAAACTTTTTTTAGGCAGTGTTACAACAAAGGAAGTATTTCTAAATTGACATGAAACTAGGTCCCTAATTCTAATAAGTCTTATTTTTATTAGGAATTTCAAATTGAAAAAAAAACCATTTTGAAATCAACTCTATTTTTTCTATTTAACTATGTTCGAAAGAGAGAGGGAAATGAAATCTAGTTAACTAAAAATTAGATAGAAAATCTATCTTTATACAAATATATTAAATATGAAATAGATAAATATATAGAATTATAGAATATATAGATAGAAAAAATGTGAACTGATACAAAAAAAAGAAGCCTATATCGATTTTTTTATTTTATCTATAAAAGGAGATTGTATGCAAAATCTAACCGATTCTTTCGTTTCCTTGGGTCACTGGCCATCGGCCGGGAGTTTCGGGTTTAATACCGATATTTTAGCAACAAATCCAATAAATCTAAGTGTAGTACTCGGTGTATTGATCTTTTTTGGAAAGGGAGTGTGTGCGAGTTGTTTATTTCAAGAATAGGCTGGACCCAGCCAGCTGCACTTTTTTTATTCTAACTAGTTAGAACTAGTAAAAGGTGCATGATCCCGCGAATTACTTCTGAATTGAATAAATTAAGTGAATAAATTCAATTAATAAATGATATTTAAGAACCATAGCATTTCGTAATTCATTGGTAAATTAGCTTTGATTCTCGATCAACCAATAATGCGGGACTATTAATATGGTTAAAGCTAAACCGTTTGAAGTCCATACGTAGTATGGTATTCTTTCTACTACTATCTTATAAACGAATAGTTGCCTTTTTTTGTTCGATATAGAACACTTGTGTCGATAAAATGATTTGAAACCTTTATTGGAAAAAGGTCACACTCTTTTTTTTTCTTTTGATATTATCTTATCCAATGCTGAATCGATGACCTATGTAATTTCTAATGTAATGTATGTATAAAGTCTAATGTAATGTATGTATAAAGTGAGGAGAATTCTTTGGATTTGAAGAAAAAAAGAAACAACTTTGCTGACAATTCCATATTTTTGATTTGGTCAGAAGAGTCCTACGAATATTATTCGGGTCTTGGATTAATATTTGTGATCCGTTTTTCTATTTTTGAGAGGATAGGCTCATTATATTCATAAAAAAAGATATGGGAATTTGACATGACATAAGTAATTGAGCGTGAGAGCCAAATGAATTGAAAAATTCATGTTTGGTTCGGGAAGGGATT